TTGTATGTCCCATAATAGGTCCCATCCTTCTACCCTTTCCCGGGAGTCGATGACTATTCATAGCTATTACCTTGACACCAAAGAAGAGTTCGACCCAATGCTTTATTTCTGTCCTAGTTGATCCTGATTCGACATTAGAAGTATATTGATTGTTCCCCAATAACCGAATACTTTTTTCTGTAAATACTGCATATTTGATTCCATCCATAAATCCATTTTCTTCCCTATGAGTTCCAGTATCGATAAGAATTCTAGTTCTTACTGTTCATATGTTATGGTATGAATATACCATACCAATTCGCTATGTATGGATGATGAGATTCCATTGATACAGAGCCAATTCCAATAGACTTATTGAATGTTCCCATTGGCGTGCATCCAGCAGGAATTGAACCTACGAATTTGCCAATTATGAGTTGGGCGCTTTAACCATTCAGCCATGGATGCTTAACAGGGATCATCGTACATCGTGAATAACCAAATTCCAATTGAAATGAAATCTTTAGGAGGAATCAATGAAACGACATCAATTCAAATCCTGGATATTCGAATTGAGAGAGATATTGAGAGAGATCAAGAATTCTCACTATTTCTTAGATTCATGGATCAAATTCGATTCAGTGGGATCTTTCACTCACATTTTTTTCCACCAAGAACGTTTTATGAAACTCTTTGACCCCCGAATTTGGAGTATCCTACTTTCACGTGATTCACAGGGTGCAACAAGCAATCGATATTTCACGATCAAAGGTGTAGTACTGCTTGTAGTAGTGGTCCTTATATCTCGTATTAACAATCGAAAGATGGTCGAAAGAAAAAATCTCTATTTGATGGGGCTTCTTCCTATACCTATGAATTCCATTGGACCCAGAAAGGAGACATTGGAAGAATCTTTTTGGTCTTCCAATAGAAATAGGTTGATTGTTTCGCTCCTGTATCTTCCAAAAGGGAAAAAGATTTCTGAGAGTTGTTTCATGGATCCGCAAGAAAGTACTTGGGTTCTCCCAATAAAGAAAAAGCGTATCATGCCTGAATCTAACCGGGGTTCGCGGTGGTGGAGGAACCGGATCGGAAAAAAGAGGGATTCTAGTTGTCAGATATCTAATGAAACCGTAGCTGGAATTGAGATCTCATTCAAAGAGAAAGATAGCAAATATCTGGAGTTTCTTTTTTTATCCTATACGGATGATCCGATCCGCAAGGACCATGATTGGGAATTGTTTGATCGTCTTTCTCCGAGGAAGAAACGAAACATAATCAACTTGAATTCGGGACAGCTATTCGAAATCTTAGGGAAAGACTTGATTTGTTATCTCATGTCTGCTTTTCGTGAAAAAAGACCAATTCAGGGGGAGAGTTTCTTCAAACAACAAGGAGCTGGGGCAACTATGCAATCCAATGATATTGAGCATGTTTCCCATCTCTTCTCGAGAAACAAGTGGGGTATTTCTTTGCAAAATTGTGCTCAATTTCATATGTGGCAATTCCGCCAAGATCTCTTCGTTAGTTGGGGGAAGAATCAGCACGAATCGGATTTTTTGAGGAACGTCTCGAGAGAGAATTGGATTTGGTTAGACAATGTGTGGTTGGTAAACAAGGATCGGTTTTTTAGCAAGGTACGGAATGTATTGTCAAATATTCAATATGATTCCACAAGATCTATTTTCGTTCAAGTAACGGATTCTAGCCAATGGAAAGGATCTTCTTCTGATCAATCCAGAGATCATTTCGATTCCGTTAGAAATGAGAATTCAGAATATCACACATTGATCGATCAAACAGAGATTCAGCAACTAAAAGAGAGATCGATTCTTTGGGATCCTTCCTTTCTTCAAACGGAACGAACAGAGATAGAATCAGATCGATTCCCGAAATGCCTTTTTGGATCTTCCTCCATGTCCTGGCTATTCACGGAACCTGAGAAGCGGATGAATAATCATCTGCTTCCGGAAGAAATCGAAGAATTTCTTGGGAATCCTACAAGATCAATTCGTTCTTTTTTCTCTGACAGATGGTCAGAACTTCATCTGGGTTCGAATCCTACTGAGAGGTCCACTAGAGATCAGAAATTGTTGAAGAAAAAACAAGATGTTTCTTTTGTCCCTTCCAGGCGAGCGGAAAATAAAGGAATGGTTGATATATTCAAGATAATTACGTATTTACAAGATACCGTCTCAATTCATCCTTCGGAACCAGATCCGGGATGTGATATGGTTCCGAAGGATGAACCGGATATGGACAGTTCCAATAAGATTTCATTCTTGAACAAAAATCCATTTTTTGATTTCTTTCATCTATTCCATGACCGGAACAAAGGGGGATACGCGTTACGCCACGATTTTTTTGAATCAGAAGAGAGATTCCCAGAAATGGCGGATCTATTCACTCTATCAATAACCGAGCCGGATCTGGTGTATCATAGGGGATTTGCCTTTTCTATTGATTCCTACGGGTTGGATCAAAAAAAATTCTTGAATGAGGTATTCAACTCCAGAGATGA